ATGAACAGTCATTAACATTACTAACTAAGAGACATATTGGCATTTAGTCATTCCATTAAATAGTAATTCAAGGGTCTCTTTTATTTATTAGTTTTAATAGCAAAAAATTGATATCAAAAAATTGATAGCAAAAAAATCGAATTCTCTACTGTATCCGCCTATTATTTTATTTATCCCTACGAAATACCAGACGAAATAGAACGATTTTATCTTAGACTTAGAAGGGATATAATGAAATTTTTGGGTTGGTTGTTTCTAGAGAATAGAGAAATGATCCCTTTTATTTGACTAATGGGAACAACAAAGAGTTAATTATAAGAACATAGAAAAAAAAATGAAAATAAAATAAACAAATAAACGGAGTGTTTTATTTTGATTCGAAACGCCTTGTGATCTTCAACCAATTCTGTGCTTCAATATAATTACCGGGGGTAAGGGATATAGCTTGTTTCCAATACTCGGCGGCTTGGTCGAACCAAGCCTCCGCAATTTCAGAATCTCCCCGTCGGATGGCCTGTTCTCCGCGGGCAGAATAGGCAGGTTAACTCCTTCCCTTAGAACCGTACTTGAGGGTTTCCCACCTCATACGGCTCCGCATTCAATTCTTTTGGTCTTCAATTTGATATCTAATTGAATTAGATTTCTCATAGATCTATCCCATTTCAAATTCTTTCTAGTTAACCCAAAGAAATTAATTAGATGAGTTTCAAACTTGAATTTTTATTAATAATTTTATATTAATAAAAAATTATTCTAATTAGAATAGATTATTAATTAAGAAGTCTTTTTTATAGTTTTTTCTTTTCTCCTACCTTCAGAGGAATAAAGCATCGGCATTTGTGCACTATCATTAGAATCTTCTGAAAGGTAACTATCTCAGTTTCATATATCATATATTTTTATATTTAGTATCATGTATCTTCATATGTATATCTTATATTTTTTTTATGATATATAAATTTATATAGAATCCTTGAAAAAGGCTTTCTTTCACACGAAAGAAAAGGCTTACTATCTTTGGGATCTGATACTACACCGCTGCTCAAAACTTTAGGGGATCAACTCTATTACAGAAGCGGATTCCTAACTATGATATAAGTAAGCAGTTCTTATTGTATCGGCCCCAAACCCCGCTAATTGGTCTTTACGGTGCTTCTTATATCAATTAGATCCTTTATCCATAGAAAAAAGTATCTAGGCATCTCTATTTCTTCACACTTCGACTTCTATGAAGTTTATTTGCTACAGCTGATAAAAATCGTTGTTTTGGACGATCCATATGTAAAAAGCCCGCTGTTTTTTTTCTAGTATTTATTAGCGGATTGGCTCTTTCTTTTCTCTTTCTATAGTGGAGATAGTCGCACGTAATGACAGATCACAGCCATATTATTAAAAGCTTGTGGTAAGAAGGGGTTTCGTTCTAGTGCTCGAAAATAATATTCCAAAGCTTTCGTATGTTCTCCGTTACTTGTGTGGATAAGGGCTATATTATAAAGTATATAACTTCGATCATAGGGATCAATTTCTAATCGCATAGCTTCATAATAATTCTGTAAAGCTTCCGCATAATTTCCTTCAGATTGAGCCGACATCCGTTACGGTCGCCATCGTCATTCTGTTCACAGAATCTCCGTTACAGAACCGTACGTGAGATTTTCACCTCATACGGCTCCTCCTTTTTTTTTATGTGCATAATGATAAAAATACATAGAATAAAAAATGCAATATTCTCATTATGAACTGAGCAGGGCTAGTGTTTTTACAAGAAATCTCTAGCCAACCTTCCTGTAAAAGATCTTTTCTTAACATCAAATATGTTGGTACTGGATAAAAAAGATGGTAACTTCAACAATTTCTTTGTCCTCAACGCCACTTCATTTTTTTCTGGGAATTATTCACTTCAACAGTCTTCGATGGTTATACGGGTATGCAAAATACAAACGAGATGGGTTTTTGTTGTCCCAACCATTCTTCTTAGTCCCGATCCCAGGAGTGGAGGGGGATAATCTTATAAAACAAGGTTTTCCTATTGTTGATTCCAAGGCGTAGTGCTTCTTCCCTTATGCTGCCCACTTTGACTAGTGGAGTAGTGTTGACCTAATCCACAGGCATAGGTAAAACCCTTTGCTTAATACTAGAAAAAAGTATCCGAGGCTGCGTTAATCGGAGATACACGACAGAAGGAATTAATTGTTTTCTTTACAAACTTCACCCTCAGCAAGCGTAGATTTTTTTTTTCAAAAATCTTTTTATTTCTATACCGAATCAAATAATGTCCTAAGACTGAGAACGGGAAATGAAAAATAGAAAGATCCACAAATTCAATAATCAAATCGCACCATCTCTGTAATAGGTAAATGCCTCTTTTTCTCCGGAAGTTGTCGGAATTATTCGTAATAAGATATTGGCTACAATTGAAAAAGTCTTATCAATAAAATTTCCATTTATACGAGATCTAGGCATAGTTAATAATCCATTCTCTAATTTATTTTAATTACCTCTCGTGAGAAAAGAATCCCACAAACGGAGGAATTGTACAGTACGAAATAACATAAAAACAAACTCATAAAAAAAAAATCGTCTTTATTCAACCTTCTACAGGGGGTTTTTCTTTGATTTTATGAAAATAAAAAGTTTTCTATTTTTATATTTATAATTGATTGTATGTACCTTTCATCTACCTTCCAAATAAAAAAAGAATATGAATGATTCACTAGTTATCCCGTTTCTGGTCCATAATCATTATGTGGGAGAGATGGCCGAGTGGTTCAAGGCGTAGCATTGGAACTGCTATGTAGACTTTTGTTTACCGAGGGTTCGAATCCCTCTCTTTCCGTACCTTTTAAGAATGCATACCGTTCTTCCAACTTTCTTCGATATGGATTTTTTTTTAAGAATTTCTGTGGTATCGAAAATGCTGGGAAGGGGTAGGCAAGGGATGAGAATACCCCTATCCAATCTATGTCTATGATACATGAATGCGAGAAAGATCCCCGGACCAAACCCATTCTGTTTTCTTGGCCTTTTTACTTATACGAAGGGAGGCAAAAATGTATGAGCACTTGTTAGTTAGGTTTAAGTCTGGCGAGAATAATATTCTACAACCAGCAATTCGTTTATTTGCAAACCAACCCATTTACTATCTATTATTTGATTGACTAATCCCTTATATTGGAATGGGTGAAGAGTCAAATGTTTTGGCAATTCCTCATGGGGGGATGACTCGAGATAATTTTGAATCAGAGCTCTAGACTTTTGTTTATCTCGCGCTGTAATAATATCTTGAGGTTTACAGCGATAACTTGGTATATCTACTATACGACCATTAACCAAAATATGTCTGTGGTTAACTAATTGGCGGGCTTGAGGGATGGTCGAAGCCATACCCAACCGAAAAAGTATGTTATCCAAACGCATTTCAAGTAATTGGAGTAAAACCTGACCTGTGGGCCCTTTAGCTTTTCCGGCGATACGAACGTATTTAAGCAATTGCCGTTCTGTAAGACCATAATGAAAACGCAATTTTTGTTTTTCTTCTAAACGAATACGATATTGAGATTTTTTACCAGAGCGCGGTTTATTTCTAAGATCGCTTTCGGCTCTAGGCCTTTTACTAGTTAGTCCTGGTAAAGCTCCCAGACGTCGAATTCTTTTGAAACGCGGTCCTCTGTAACGCGACATAAAGACTCCTTTTTTTTTTTAATTTCATAAACCTAAATTAAAACTAAACTAAAAAGAAAATATGATAAATGAAGTGAAATCCGCTGAATGAAGTATTGTATTACATAAAAAAAAAGGAGAGAATCGTCGGTTGAAGTACGACGTAAAATTAAGAAGAAATATGGATTTTCTAAATTCTAATTGAATGTACCTGTCTTGGTCTTGACTTTTCCTTCAAAAAAAAAAAAGAAATAATATTTTATTAGGGAGGGATAATCCAAAATACTATGACCTAATAGATCATTCCCTCTTGGAAAGGGGGACTGGTTTTTAATTCAGCAAAAAGAGATTTTCAATTTTGTAAAAAAAGAAAAACAAATATCGAAAAGCCGGCTATCGGAATCGAACCGATGACTTTCGCATTACAAATGCAATGCTCTAACCTCTGAGCTAAGCGGGCTTGGCTTGCATATTGTAATGCTATCTCTCACGCATAGGGAGTCAATAAACGACCGAGTCCTATTTCTTCAATTTTGAGTCTTAACGTATCTATTTTTTTTTCTTAGGCTCGGAAAGTCTCTGACTTTACTATGTTATGCAGTTTTATGAATTTTGGTTATGCAGTTTTATGCATTTTTCAGGGTTTTATTACAGATTCAACTACGTACCTGGGAGTCGACGATTCTAATAGTTTATTTTAAATTTTAATCTTTAAACTAATATCAAAAAGGAGTACCACATGATATTACGTTTTGTCTTAGTCCGTATGTTTTATTTTATGGGACAAGTATACATCGAGTTACTTTTTTTTTTTTTTCAATGTGAGGCTGTTGGGCTATTATTCATTGCTAACAAAGCCATACTACGCATTGCTAGCAGCAAGGGCTTACTTTTCCTTCGAATTCCTTGCTATCTTAGTGCTTAAAATAGCACTAAAAGGGTCAATGAATCTTCTAGCTCTGTTCCTCCAAATTTTTGAGGTATTACTCTATTTTATTTATATTATAGCGAATACCTTAAATTTAGTTTCTTATTTGGTTATATGTTTTCTTATATTTTTTTTTTTTTTTATATCTTATCAAATAAGAAAAGATATTTCGTGATTCTATAAGTGAATCAATCAGATACTATCTACAAACTAGATAAATATTGTGAAAAGATATGCGGTAGAAAGCAAGGTGCGACTTGAACTTGAAAGACATGATTATCTCTTGACAAATAACAAGAAAAGAAGACAGAAATCATCTAACACTTCACCTCGATACTGATTGTGAAATTCCGTTGCTATGTTAGAAGAAGGATAGCTATACTGATTGGGTATACTCTAAAGACACCCTTGG